TTTTCCTTCTCTTCGGGATCGAACATCAATTGCAACGATTCGATAGACGGCTCATTGGGATAGATATAGATGAACAATACCCCCCCTGGAACCGTATAGGAAGTTTTCTCCTCGTACGGCTCGAGAAAAAATGACTTAATTCGAAGTTTTGTCTATGTATCCAATTCTAATAAATTAAATAACAAACGGGCCTATAAAATCAATTAGACTACGATTCCAGTCTTTTTTCTTCCTGAAAAATGAAAAAGAAATCGCTCGTACTCATAACTCAAGTCGGATAACTCTCAAATAGCTCAAAGAAAAATCTTTAGTGAATTTCATTTATTGAGTAGTCTTTACTCCCTTTCGTTTATACCGGTTAAACTATTTCAAATTCTATTTGGATTCTTTAGTCGAATCCAGTTATTGAGACTATCGAAAGAATTAACAACTAAAAGGGTGTTTCCTTGTTTTTAAACCCTTTATTCCTATTTTGAATCATTGGGTTTAGACATTGCTTCGGTGTTTCTTAATCTTTTCAAAGTGGCAGCAACATACCCTTTGATTTATATTTATTTTATTTCTTTCTATCAAAGAATCCTATGGACGGTTGATTCTAGTATGATACACGTTGAATCGCAAAATTTGGATCAATTTCAACAAGTTTTGCTTTTGAATTGGAAACTTGCTCGAATTGGATCTTTTCGATTGTCCATATATTTACGAAGTTGTTCCAGTTGATTGGCATTAACCCTAGATCCTTGCCCCTGAGAAATGAATTAATACTTTCGGTTCGAGCTCCATCATGAACTATTTACAACCCGACAAAAAACGAAGGGTTCAAGTGTAACAGAACAAACAATGTCGAGCCAAGAGCACCTCATTTCTAGACAAATCGAAAATGGTGGATGTAAAAATCCACAACGGGTTGTGTCCTTCAAGTCGCACGTTGCTTTCTACCACATCGTTTCAAACGAAGTTTTACCATAACATTCCTCTAATTTGGAACCGGTATGGAATTGATTCAATTACGGAATCATGAATAGTCATCGGTTCAGCTGTCCATAGACATTGCAATCTACACTTTTTCTTCTATATATGAATATATAATACATGAAAAAATATTTTTCTGAAAAAATCCTAGCAAGACAACATTTTTAACATATTTAACAGACTAATAGAATATATATAAAATAGATAATAGAAAGAAAAAAGAAATCTATATCTATAATATATAGATATATATATGGAAATAATATATAAACGAATAAGTTTTGGAATCTGCATCTTCAAGTGACTTAATAAGATAAATTAAACGATTTCCTACTTTTTCAAAGATTCCACGTATAGGGAATCATTAAAAATATTTTTTTATTAAAAAAAATATTTCTATATTTCTAAATGAAATTAACTATATTAAAATTAAATTAAACATCATTTTTGAATTTATTTTAGTTTGATTGGGTTGGGTTTGAAGAAAATTGGACAATAAGCACCGCCTTTGATCTTTATAGGCGGATCGGTCTTTCTTTTTGAAGTGACTCATCACTAATTTCAAATAAACATTTGAAATAGATCAAAGAAACGAAGAAAGAAATAAGATAAGAAGAAAAAAATCCTTTTTTTTCATGAGATGTATAAAAAAATAATGTAAGTTAATATTTGCATTTTGATTCTTTTAATCAGATTACGAAAATCAAAATCGAACAAAAAATAGGTAAGATTTCTCCTATCTATCAGATAGACGGAACTGTTGTCACTATTTGTTGTTTGTTATAGATGTTTTATATCTACTATACTATAGAATATGGGACTTGATCATTTGTTAATGAAATTCGAACAGACACAGATATTTAAAGTAATATAGATTAACTGCTATCCACCCCCCCCCACCTCCTTTTTAGATTATGTTATATTAGGATAGGGTTTATATGGGAATAATGGAGAAATGGATCCGTGCTGGGACGGAAGGATTCGAACCTCCGAATGGCGGGACCAAAACCCGTTGCCTTACCACTTGGCCACGCCCCATTTCAATTGCTAATTGACACTAAGAAACAATAATGTTGTTATTGGTTGTTTGTCAACTCCAGCCCAAATAAATATCTAGAAAGATTCCATATCTATAGAATATAGATCTTCTATATCTATAGAATAATAGAATAGACCGGTATTCGAATTTTGATACATATAGATACAGAATTCAACTGAATTTATTGATCATTACATAGAATTCAATTAAGATATTGTATGAAAGTATCGTTTCTTCTATTCTCCTTTGAGAATTGGAGGATTTTTGGTTGTATGTATTCAAAGAAAAAGAAGGATTTTTTGTCTACCTTATTTACTTTCTTTCTTTTTCCTTATATCAAAAATGCAACCAAAATGCAATTATCTCCAAGAACAAAATGTCTGTTATGCTTAATATCGTTAGTTTGATCTGTATTAATTCGCCCCTTTATTCGAGTAGTTTTTTCTTCGGCAAATTGCCCGAAGCCTATGCTTTTTTGAATCCAATCGT